GTTTTTCATTCCCATTACTATAAGAATGAATACTATGATTTGCATTTCGAACAGGCATGAATACAGCATTTATCGGATAATTTCCTTCTTCAGCGTTATTTGGTGTTTTCATACGATATCCTCGATTACTCTCGATTTGTAATCCAATACAAAAATCAATTGGTTCCGTCAGGCTAGCTATATGCTGGGTAGTATCAACGATTTCCACAGAAGGTGGTGAGATGATGTCTTGAGCAGTTACATATCCAGGACCCTTGACGCAAATAGATGCCTCGCGAGTTCCATATAGATTACTTTTTAATACAACTTCTTTCAAATTCATTAAAATTTCATGTACGGATTCTTCAATACCTACTATGGTAGAATATTCATGTGGTATCTTGTCAGATTTTGCGCGTGTGATACATGTTCCTTCTATTTCTCCAAGCAAAGCCCTTCGCATGGCAATGCCTATTGTATCGGCTTGACCTTTCATAAGCGGAGACAGAATAAAACGTCCATAATGAAAACGCTTACTGTCTTCTCTTGATTCAACACACTTCCACTGTAGTGTCCGAGTAGATACTGCTACTTCCCCTCGAAACAGAGTCATATTATTTGATCCAATCATTTAATCATTTCTTTCTCTTGAAATTCGTTGAATTCTTAATTTCTATATGCGCCTTTTTTTAGGAGGCCTACACCCATTATGTGGCATAGGGGTTACGTCTCTGACAAAACTTAGCAGTATACCACTTCTACGAATAGCTCGTAATGCTGCGTCTCTTCCAAGCCCAGGACCCTTTATCATAACTTCTGCTCGTTGCATACCTTGATCTACTACTGTACGAATAGCGTTTGCGGCTGCGGTTTGGGCAGCAAACGGCGTCCCTCTTCTTGTGCCCTTGAAGCCACAAGTACCGGCGGAGGACCAAGAAACAACCCGACCCCGTATATCTGTGATTGTTACAATGGTATTGTTGAAACTTGCTTGAACATGAATAACCCCTTTTGGTATTCGACGTCCATTCTTACGTGAACTAATGCGCCCATTCCTACGTGAGCCAATTCTTGTTATGGTTTTTGTCATATTTTATCATCTCCTAAATATGAGTCAGAAATAGACAGATATATCATTTTCATGTCAAAATGGGTCCTTTATTTTTGTATTGAGTCAGTCTCTTTTAAGTTTAAGAAAAAATTATCCCTGCCTCTGTTTATGCCTCGGGTTGAAACAAATTACTATAATTCGTCCCCGCCTGCGGATCAGGCGACATTTTTCACAAATTTTACGAACGGACGCCCTAATTTTCATATTTGTTACTCCTTAATTTTAATTTTGAATCTACTCCTTCGAAGAAAAGAAAATAAGTCTCTTGAAATTTTTAACCTCCGATTGTATCCGAACGAGAGGAATGTTGAAAAGTCACTACGAACCCGAAACATACCATTGGAAAGTGATTCAGTAATTAAACCTTCATGAATCCATTTTTGTTCTTTCATTCCAGGTAACCCCTTTAATTATCAACTCATGGAGTAGGAGTGATATTAGACAACCCTTCCTCTTTTTTCAAAAAAAAAAATAGTAAGTTTTCCTACGGATGCAATTCGTAGATCATAAAGATCACCATATATATAACAAAATTTCTCCCCCGATTCCTTCTAGTCGAGCCTCTCGGTCTGTCATTATACCTCGAGAAGTCGAAAGAATTACAATACCCATTCCTCCTAAAATCCTAGGAATTCGTTGATGGTTGGAATAGATTCGTAGGCCGGGTCGGCTGATACGTTTTAAAACAGTTCTATATGGCCCTTTTCTATTCCTTCTATGTCGCAGAGTTGAAACCAAGAAATATTTATTGCTTACTCGATGTTTTCTCACATTTTCGATAAAGCCTTCGCGTAGAAGTATTTTAACAATGTTTTCAGTGATATTTGTAGATGCTATTCGAACCGTTCCTTTTTTATCCATGTCAGCATTTCGTATAGAAGTTATTATTTCGGCAATAGTGTCCCTACCCATGATGAACTATAATTATTGGTGCCTCCGGGTTTTTATATAATCAGCATGCTCTACTCTTTTTTTTTCATGAATTATTAAAGGTATATGCGTGAGAAACAATCTACTAATACATTCTACTAATTAATGGAATCTAATTCAGTTCAGATATCTTACTATGAACCTCCCTTTTTTTATGTTTTATTATGTTTTCATCTATTAGTATTTATTTAGAATCGATTTATAATACCTCAGGAGCTAATGAGACTATTTTAGTAAAATTCAACTGTCTCAATTCCCGAGCGATCGCACCAAAAACTCGAGTTCCTTTGGGATTTCCTTCTTGATCAATGACAACTGCTGCATTGTCATCATATTGTATTATCATACCATTGTCACGTTTGAGTTCTTTACATGTACGTACAATTACAGCTCTGATCACTTCTGATCTTTGTAGAGGCATATTGGGAACTGCTTCTTTGATTACAGCAACAATAACGTCACCAATATGAGCATATCGGCGATTACTAGCTCCTATGATTCGAATACACATTAATTCTCTAGCCCCGCTGTTGTCCGCTACATTTAAATAGGTCTGAGGTTGAATCATATCATTCTTATTATTTTTCTCTTTTTTCTTTCAATGCTAACTAACTAAAGGGCGAAGAAAAAAAGAAGAAATATTGTTTGTCCAGAAATAAAAAAACTGCGGTTTTTTCATCACAAGGCCCCTTTCCTTTCGTTCCATATCCCTATCCCGCAATAACGAATTGAGTTCGTATAGGCATTTTGGACGCAGCTATAGAAATAGCTTCTCTGGCTACAATTTCTGATACTCCACCCATTTCATAAAGTATTCGACCCGGTTTAACGACGGATACCCAATATTCGGGAGATCCTTTCCCCGAACCCATACGTGTTTCGGTAGGCCTTACTGTAACAGGTTTGTCTGGAAATATACGTACCCATATTTTTCCACCACGACGCGCATATCGTGCCATGGCTCGCCGCCCCGCTTCTATTTGTCTAGATGTGATCCAAGCGGGTTCAAGTGCCTGAAGGGCGTATCCGCCGAAACAAATTCGATTGCCTCGATAAGATATTCCCTTCATTCTTCCTCTATGTTGTTTACGAAATCTGGTTCTTTTGGGGTTATAGTTGATGGTTGTTTCTCAATGCCATCTCTACTGCAGAACTGGACATGAGAGTTTCTTCTCATCCAGCTCCTCGCGAATGAAACGATTAAATAATATTGTATATATTTTGAATTGAATGAATAATGAATCATGGAATTTTTTGAGATATAATCTGTCACGTACACGTAGGAATAAAATGAGAAATCAAATTGGATAATTAATGAATCTTCATTTTTACCTTTTTTTTTTTTTTTTATTGAATTGCCAAAAACTTAGCAATCCAGTAAGGCTTTCGCGGGCGAATATTTGCTCTTTCAACATCCCTTTCATTCTTTCATTCGTAGGGGCGTTCCATGACCTATCAGAATAAATGAATTGGTTCTTGGCTCGTTCCGCCATCCCACCCAATGAATCATTAGGATTCGTTTTCAAGGGAATCTTCCTCAGTCACAGGTTCTGTCGTTCCCATCGCTTCTCGATTAATGACTAGGCCCGAACTCTGCAATGGAGCTCCTAATAAAATTTGTTCCTGAATCAATCTTCTCAGTCTTTATTGACTCGGCGCTCTTTATTCTTTTTGATTTTTCGTATAAATTGTATTCATATTCATCGAATCTAATTATTAATTATGGACGAATACATTAATGCTTTATTACATTGCCTTTTATAAGATAGTTCATAGACCATACATATTGGAATCATATATCATTGCTATTCTTTTTCTTTCTTTCTCTCACCCCTCCATTTATCCATATCCCTTTGTTTTTGCTTCACAACCTTATAGATTGATTTTTCTTTTATGTAAAAAAAATGCTTCAGTTGCTACAACAATATGATCAATACATCATATAGCGACTGGTTCCTTGGATCCAGATAATACGAAGCAATGAGCTGGTTATTAGTTATATAGTTATTAGTTCATACTAGGGGATGGCCCTTTGTTTTTTAATCCTAACCTAACTCTAAATAAAAAACCAACGAGTCACACACTAAGCATAGCAATTATATGGAGATGGAGTCAATCGAATTGTTATTCAACCCTATAGAATTAAGAATTCGAAAAAATTCTCATTTTTTGTTTTTGATTGAACGGAAAAAAATGAACGAGTTTGTGATTTTTTATTCAATTGCCGGATGGATGAAACAGAAAGACAACGAAAGGCCCATTATTCCTCGTCTGCAAATATCCAAATTTTGATTCCTAATGCCCCATAGATAGTTCGAACTGTATAGGAACAATAATCAATTTTGGCTCGAATGGTTTGTAGGGGAACCCTACCTTCTCTGATCCACTCGACACGTGCTATTTCCTTTCCGTCGATACGCCCTGCAATTTGTACTTGAATTCCCTTCGTATCTGCTTTTTCAGTTAATTCAATAGCTTTTTTCATTGCCTTTCGAAACGAAACTCTATTCTTTAATTGTTCGGCTATAAATTCTGCAAGAATATTAGGTTGTCCATACGGTTTTTCAACTCTTGTGATAGCAATGTTAAGTTTTTGGTTCACAGAATGAAATTCTTTTTGTGCATTGCTCTGTAATTCTTCAATTCCTCGCGGGCTGCCCTCTATGAACAATTTTGGGAATCCCATATATATTATGACCTGGATCAGATCGATTCTTTTTTGAATCTTTATGCGTGCAATTCCCTCGGCACCCGAGGATATTTTCCTATTTTTTTGTACATAATTCTTGATACAATCCTGTATTTTTTGATCTTCCTGGAGACCCTCGGAATAACTTTTTGGTTGTGCAAACCAAACAGAATGATGACTTTGGGTTGTACCAAGTCGGAAACCTAGTGGATTTATTTTTTGTCCCATAGCACCTCGCTATCTCTATAAGTTTCTCTATTAGCCCACGTCATTCTGTTACGATATAGCATA